ACAAAGATTTAAGGTCATTTCTTCAATTTACTCTCCATTTCTAAGTTCGTAGCCTTCGCAGTAGCTTCATCGATGTTACCCACTAAGTAAAAGGCCTGTTCAGGAAGAGAATCAAATTCTCCGGAAAGGATCAATTTAAACCCTCTAATTGTTTCCGCTAGACCAACATATTTTCCCGGAGAACCTGTAAATACTTCTGCTACAAAAAAGGGTTGTGATAAGAAACGCTCAATTTTTCGTGCTCTTGCTACGGTTAAGCGATCCTCTTCGGATAATTCGTCCAACCCCAGGATAGCTATAATGTCCTGAAGCTCCTTGTAACGTTGTAAAGTTTGCTTGACTTGTTGCGCAGTTTCATAATGTTCCTCGCCAACGATTCGAGGTTGTAGCATAGTTGACGTTGAATCTAAAGGATCTACCGCTGGATAGATGCCTTTGGCAGCTAATCCTCTTGATAGTACGGTAGTCGCATCTAAATGTGCAAATGTGGTGGCAGGAGCGGGGTCAGTCAAATCGTCTGCAGGTACATAAACTGCTTGAATAGAGGTTATGGACCCTTTTTTCGTAGAAGTAATTCTTTCTTGTAAAGTACCCATTTCGGTACTAAGGGTGGGTTGATAACCCACAGCAGAAGGCATTCTACCCAATAAAGCGGATACCTCGGATCCTGCTTGTACGAAACGGAAGATATTGTCGATAAATAGAAGTACGTCTTGCTCATTAACATCTCGGAAATATTCTGCCATAGTTAAGGCAGTCAGACCAACTCTCATACGAGCTCCTGGCGGTTCATTCATCTGACCATAGACTAGGGCCACTTTGGATTCCGCAAGATTTTGTTCATTAATGACTCCAGATTCTTTCATTTCCATGTAAAGATCATTTCCTTCACGAGTCCGTTCGCCTACTCCACCAAATACGGATACACCACCATGAGCTTTGGCAATGTTGTTGATCAATTCCATAATTAGTACTGTTTTACCCACGCCAGCCCCACCGAATAGTCCGATTTTTCCCCCACGACGATAAGGGGCCAAAAGATCTACTACTTTAATTCCTGTTTCAAAAATCGATAATTTTGTATCTAATTGTATAAAAGCAGGCGCGGATTTATGGATAGGAGATGTTGTGCGAGTATCGACAGGACCTAAATTATCAACGGGTTCCCCAAGCACGTTGAAAATTCGTCCTAGAGTCGCTCCGCCGACTGGAACACTTAGAGGATTTCCCATATCAACCACGTCCATTCCTCTCTTTAAACCCTCTGTCGCACTCATAGCTACAGCTCTAACTCGATTATTTCCTAATAATTGCTGTACTTCACAAGTCACATTAATTTCTTGCCCAAGAGTATCTCGACCCTTAACCACCAGAGCATTGTAAATATTAGGCATTTTGCCCGGGGGAAAAGCTACATCCAGTACCGGACCAATGATTTGGGCGATGCGTCCCAGGTTTTTTTTTTCACGTATCGAAACCTCTGGATCCGAAGTAGTAGGATTTATTCTCATAATAAAAAAATATGTTAAATTTTGTTGCGGAATTTTTCGAATACAGAAAAAATCTTCGATAGCAAATTCATCGGTTAATTCAATAAAAAATGGGAGTAAGCACTCGATTTCGTTGGTACCACCCAAGGGAATGTGGAATAAAATTTTTTACTTATTCAACGAAGGAATAGTCATTTTCAAGCTCAACTAACTGAAACCTAGTTTTAAAATAAAAAATATATGAATAAAAAACATTTTTTGCGGAAAGTCTTTGATTTATTTATCATATTTGATTTATTTATCATAATAGAATAGGCAAGACTTTGTTTTATCTAGCGAATTCGAAACGGAACTCTAGTTATGATTCATTATTTCGATCTCATTAGCCTTTTTTTTTTTTTCGTATTTTCATTTTAACATATCCGGTTATGCGTCCCATTTATTCATCCCTTTATCAACCCCCCCCCCCCCCTTCTTTTTCATTTTCATGGATGAATTCCGCATATTGTCATATCTAGGATTTACATATACAACATATATTACTGTCAAGAGTGATTTTATTAATATTTTAATATTAAATATTTGGATTTATAAAAAGTCAAAGATTCAAAACTTGAAAAAGAAGTATTAGGTTGCGCTATACATATGAAAGAATATACAATAATGATGTATTTGGCGAATCAAATATCATGGTCTAATAAAGAATCATTCTGATTAGTTGATAATTTTGTGAAAGATTCCTGTGAAAAAGGTTAATTAAATCTATTCCTAATTTATGTCGAGTAGACCTTGTTGTTTTGTTTTATTGCAAGAATTCTAAATTCATGACTTGTAGGGAGGGACTTATGTCACCACAAACAGAGACTAAAGCAAGTGTTGGATTCAAAGCTGGTGTTAAAGAGTATAAATTGACTTATTATACTCCTGAATATGAAACCAAGGATACTGATATCTTGGCAGCATTCCGAGTAACTCCTCAACCCGGAGTTCCACCTGAAGAAGCAGGGGCT